GCGATCCCATAGAAAGACATTACGAGCCCTTGTGGAAAAAAAATGATTTGTTGAGGCGGAAATAAAGATATCAAATTTCTACCAAGATAACTGGTAGTTCCAACCAATAAGAATCCTAATGAACCTAAAAAAAGGATAAAGGCCCAGCAAAAATTACTTGTTTTTCGAGCCCCCTTTATAAGTTCTATCCATATATGTTCTGATCGCCAACCCATACTTGATTTGATTGCATTTTATTGGAATTGAGAAAATAGCCCAAATGAATTTGACTTTACTCTTTTTGTTTCCGAAATAGCTCTCATCAACTAGCACTATTTTGATGTGAGCCTTTAGGAATAATTCATCAAATTAATTGGTTATATCTAAAAAAAGAACATCCCCTTCATATGATCCTAACTAGAGATATCGATATACATATGGATACAGAGACTTCCATCCGCCAATTTGAGTCTATTTGAAAATAGCTCGAATGCATTTCCCCATATATAATTTTCTCGATGCATAAGCATAAGAACTCTTTCATTTAGGGTGCGGCAAAAGCCGCAGTCACATGGTATATCATATTCCACTAAATAGATATTAGTGTTAGGATACAAGTCTAAGTTTTGAAAAAAAAAAGATGAGATTTTGTCCTATCGAATTTAAACAATCTTGTTTTTTTGAATATGAAGAGATAAAGAAGCCATTGCTATTGCCGGAAATACTAGGCCTACTAAAGGCACAAAAATACAGGGAAAGTTGAAAGTTATCATAGAATGAATATCTCGATTTACTATATTGTATTATACTATTGTTATAAAAATATCTTGTAATAATTATAATATTACAATTAATAATTTGAAATTAATATCGAATAATATAAAATAGAATTAATTATGAAATTAATATTCAAATTATTTCATTTGATAATTTATTAATTGTAATTAAAATTAATATAGATTTAAGTATATATATATAACTTAGTATATATACTAAGTGCTAAGGACTACTAAGTGCAAGGACTCAAGGAATGTAGAACTAAAAAAATCTACTTATTTTTCTTTTCTTTCCGCATGAAAGACAAGATATCTATAATAATAAATTTTCTTATTCTTTTGTTCGTCTTTTCTGCTTCTTTTGTTCTTGTCTTCTAATTTAATAAAGAAGACGTTTTTTACAACTTACCGAAAGATTTGTTAGAATCCGATCCAACAGGTATTCTTAGTCAAAACGGGATTCTCGGGAGATATAAAAAGAGACAAAAATCTATTAGAAAATTCACAGTCTATGAATAGCCACTTCTTGGAAGTCTCATGGTCTATCCAGTAGAAATTTCAGTTGCTACAATGATATGATCAACATATCCTATCTTGACTGGTTTTTTGGATCCAGATAATGCGAAGTGATGAGTTGGTTATTAGTTCTATAGTTATTAGTTCATACTATGGGGAATCTTTTTTGAATCCTAAGCCTAAAAAAACCAACGAGTCACACACTAAGCATAGCAATTATATCAAAAAGTCAATCGAATTTTTATTCAACCCTATAGAATTAAGAGCTTATTTGTTTGTTTTGATTGAAGAGAAAAAAATGAAAGAGACAAAGAAAGGTTTCTTATTATTTTTTTTTGAATAGAAAAATACAATTAGATTATTGTTCTTATCTAATTCGAACAACGATCAATTGGATTTAAATTCCCTTATTCTAAGGGAAAAGTATACCTTAGAAAAAAACTGCATATATTTGGGTAGATCCCTCTTATATACTTTCGAAAATCCTACTTCCAAAGACCTTGGAAGTAGGATTTACTTCTAAAAATCGAGACGTTCATCGAATCTGAATAAGATATCGATAAATTCGCTAAGAGCGGCAGACGACTTTAATTCGTCTGGAAGTAGTATCTGCCCGGGAGTTGAGCTGGTTAAGAGCTACCGAAAGATTTGTTAGAATCCGATCCAACAGGTATTCTTAGTCAAAACGGGATTCTCGGGAGATATAAAAAGAGACAAAAATCTATTAGAAAATTCACAGTCTATGAATAGCCACTTCTTGGAAGTCTCATGGTCTATCCAGTAGAAAATGAATATTCGCAAATAATTCGAAAAATACGGAAAATTCTTGAGGGAATTTTGCGTAGAATCGGGTTTTATGAGTTTCTCTTGCAAAACCGGATCAATTTCGGATTTCCTATTATTTAGAACGTTTTCGAAATGATCCAACAATTTATTTCGATTTTTCGAATTTCTCATCATTATTCGAATTTTCTTCATTTTAAAAATAATAAAAATTAACATAAAAATCATAAAAAAAATTTCAATAAACAAATAATGGTTCGATTGCCCGGGATGGAGTTAGACTTTGTATATTGCACCTTTACCACAGCGGTGGAGGTGGTAAATAGTGTGTAGCTACTGAAACTTAAAACGCGAACTTTTTTTTTTCTTAGCATAAGGGTCGCCTCCTACTAATGAATTATAAGTATCTATATTTTGTATTAACGACGAGATCGCTTATCGACTTTCGTATGTTTTCGGAAATTCGAAGTAGGTGCAAATTCTCCCAATTTGTGACCTACCATACCATCTGTTATATAAATAGGTAAATGTTCTTTTCCATTATGGATAGCAATAATATGGCCGATCATTGCGGGTATAATGGTAGTAGATGCCCGGGACCAAGTTTTTATTATTTCTTTTTCTTCTATATAGATTTCGAATTTCTTTTTCTATGGAATTTTTATATTAATATTCCAATTAATATAGGGTCTAACCTTCCCGACCACAATTTTTCTTTTAAAAAAGGCATTTTACCAATTACTTGTTGACTTAGTTGAATCCAATTCATCAATCAAACAAAGAAAAGAGTGTAATTGTTTAACAGATATATCAAATGGAGAATTCTTTTTAAATAAAAACGTGGGAGGATTAGATCGAATGCTCCCTGCGTGAATAAAAATTCGGTCTGTTGGACACCTTCCGGGACTTCTATATTCAACGTTTGTTCAATTACTCTTTTACCCGCAAATGCAATGGTGGCCTCGGGTTCGGCAATAACGACCTTCCCCAACATACCAAAACTAGCTGTTACCCCACCAGTAGTAGGAGATGCGAGGATTGATGTATAAAATAGTTTGGCATCTAATTGATAATTATATAACGCACAAGCTATTTTACTCATCTGCATCGAGACGTTCATCGAATCTGAATAAGATATCGATAAATTCGCTAGGAGCGGCAGACGACTTTAATTCGTCTGGAAGTAGTATCTGCCCGGGAGTTGAGCTGGTTAAGAGCTGAGTAATGAATTGATCTAAAACGTCCTCCCGTATAGACTGTAGCTTTAGGCCCGCCCATTTTTGTCTCCAAATGGCGACAATGAAAAAGGCTTTCGTAAAGAGCTGAATATATGCAGCTCCCATCGAAAGTAGTTTTTCCATTTCAGAAGTATCCGGGTCGTTTGCATTTCGTGCATGCCCCGCTATACAGTCGTAATGAGTCAGATGCCGAAGGAATGTGACATAGCCTAGTAGGTCAACCGCAGAGGTCTGCATTTCTTCGAGATTTTGATTCGGATGTTCATCTTGAATCAAAATTAGCGATTTTTTGAACCAATCCAGGTATTGGTCCAATATAGCAAACTCCTCTTCTACGAATAGAAACTTTTTGGAAATCTCGCGTTCTATCCAGTAGAAGATGAACATCCGCAAATAATGCGGAAAATGCGGAAAATTCTTGAGGGAATTTTGCGTAGAATCGGGTTTTATAAGTTTCTCTTGGAAAACAGGATCAATTTCGGATTTCCTATTATTTAGAACATTTTCGAAATGATCTACCATTTTTTTCCATTTTTCTAAATGATTATTCCAACTGTCGTCGTTATTTTGGACCGGGTGGCTCTCATAGCCATTTATTTGGTTCATAAAGACTCCTTATACTTAGATTTATTATTATTATTTATACTTATTTGATTGATGATTTTGTTTTAAAAAAGAGTTAGTGATATTAGAAAATAGTTAGTGATATTATTTAGATTATTTAGTTATAAAATAAGTGATTCCATTTATCTTTTTGCTCATCTATATTATTTCGATTATCAAATAAGTGATTCGATTTCACTTTTTAAAAGATAGAACAAAACAATAAGAGATTAAAAAAAAAAGTGATAAAATTTCTCTTTCTATCTTTATAAAAAAAGTGATTCCATTTATCTTTTTGCTCATCTATATTATTTCGATTATCAAATAAGTGATTCGATTTCTCTTTTTAAAAGATAGAACAAAACAAAAGAGGAAATACAAAAAGTATAGAATATAGAAACTTTCTTTACTTTTTGTATTTCCTTAATTAAATTTTGTTTAATTTAGGGAGAAATTCTTTTAAAATCTCCGCCTTTTTTAAAATATCCTGAACAGTTTCTGTAGGTTGAGCACCCTTTTCAAGGAAATATAGAATAGCAGGAACATTTAAATAAGTTTGATTCGTTATCGGATCATAAAAACCCACTTTCCCAAGATCTCTTCCTTCTCTTCGAGATCGAACATCAATTGCAACGATTCGATAGACGGCTCATTGGGATAGATGTAGATGAATAATACCCCCCCTAGAAACGTATAGGAAGTTTTCGCCTCGTACGGCTCGAGAAAAAATGATTCCTAGTTCTATTTTTGTATAAAATAAAAATGGCAAATTGGTCTATAAAACGATCAAATCAATTAGATTATGATTGAAGTCCTTTTTTATTCTTCGTTCCTGAAAACTAAAAAAACCATTCGTACTCATAACTCAAGTTGAATAACTCTCAAATAGCTCAAAGGAAAATCTTTAGGCATTTCATTTTTTGAGTGGTCTTTAAACCCCTTTCCTTTTTGTTTGTCTCGTTTACAAATCTATTTGTATTGGATTTTTTTCTGGTCTAGTTATTGAGACAATTGAAAGGGTGTTTCCTTGTTCTGGGATCCTTTATCTTTTCTTTGTTTTAAATCATTGGGTTTAAACATAACTTCGGTGATTTTTAATCCTTTCAAAATGGCAGCAACCTACCCTTTTTTGTGATTTCTTTCTATCTTTTATCAAAGAATCATACAAACGGTTGATTTCCACGCGATACATTTTGTATCGAAAGAGTTTTGTCAATTCTAAGAAACTTTCCTTTTCGATTGGAACCCTTTCCATATCGAAAATATACTTACGAAGTTGTTCCAATTTATTGATTGGCATTAACCCTAGATCCTTGCCCCTGAGAAATGAATCAATACTTTCTACTCGAGCTTCATCATAGACTATTTACATTACAACCCCCCCCCCAAAAAAAAAAAATAAATAAAGGAGAGGTTCTAGTGGAACAGAACAACCGATGTCGAGCCAAGAGCACCTTCATTCTTTTATAAGGTGGTGGGTGTAAAAATCCACAACGGACCGTGTCCTTCAAGTCGCACGTTGCTTTCTACCATATCGTTTCAAACGAAGTTTTACCATAACATTTCTCTAATTTGAAGCCGGTATGGAATCATGAATAATCATTTGTTCAGTCGGTAGGAACAAGTTTTACCCAGAATTCCCCTTGATTATTGTATAACTATTCCGGCTATTCTTGATTGTCTTTCGAATCAAGAAAATCGTGTATTTTTCTGACAATTTCGTCTTGATCTTTCTGAGAGTTAGAATAAAAAGAAAATAACTCCGTTAGAGTGTCCGACCAAAATTTTCATTATAAATTAAGGAAGATAAAATACGAGCTTGTTTTATAGCAAAAAAAATTAATCGTTGTTAAAAAGGTAAACGCCTACGAAACCGAATTTCGGATTATCGGCGTCTAAAGAACTGGATCGCGTAGTAGAGTAATAACGCGCACCAGATTATCCGACCTACAACACCCGGAAACGGTCTGCCAAATACACGGTTATCGAAACCGTAATAAGGGGGTGTACCCCTTGCTACGGTCAGGAGCATTGCTTCGTGAATAGCCCCTACTAGCTCCTCTTCATTACTAATGAAAGAAGTTTCCGTGTCAATTGCTTTCATTCCCACCCTTATATGACCATATGAACGAGCATTAGCTAGAACTCGATTAGTGTGTGTTAGGAATGCTATTACCTCGCATCGCACAGTAATTGGTAACCCGTTAGTATCTATACCTTCAACTACCACAGCGTTATAAAGCTTTGGCCTCTTGCCCGACGGAAATTCTATTTCTAGGGCTGGCCCAATCATTTTAACCACGTATCCGATGTTTTTTTCTACTCTTAGAGAATTTGGGGAACTATTTTGCGTCATTAAAAACCTCCGTTTTTAATTTTTTTCGATTGAACAACCATTTGAAATTAAATTAAATTTCATTAATTAACTAACTCATTTATACAGACATAGTCAAGGGGCCCTCTATGATCGATGATCATAGAAATGAAGGGATATTTTAATACTTACCAACTTGATCTTGTTGCCCCTGGCAACAAACATGCGTGAACCATTTCACGAAGTATGTGTCTGGATAGTCCAAAGTCTCGATAGTTAGCTCTCGCTCTTCCGGTCGAAAAACAACGTCGACGAAGGCGTGTAGGTGCACTATTCCGCGGTGGGGATTGTAACTTTCCATGAATTTCTAATTGTTTACTTACCGGTAGAAAGAGTTTCTATTATTCTATTTTTTGCTAAATTGGGTAATTTCAATTATCGTAGTCCCCTTTTACAGACTAGGACAAAGAATTGAGCCAAAAGGAAGATAATTAGAAATTGGGTAAATTCACCCAGTGGTTTTTTTTCCAAATTAACATTAACGAAATCCGGATGGCGAATCTCGCCAATGTATATGCTTTGGCCACCTTCAAACGTTTCAGTTCTACCTTTCAGAGCACTTAGAGGCGCTTTTGTATCTAACACTTCCGTCCCTTCCCTTAAAGTACTTTTCCCGTCACACATTAACATTAACGCGAGAACTCGATTATTCTCAAGGATAAACTGGACTTCGCAAATAACATAAGTATAACCTACCCCACCGGGGTAGCTCTCCTTTATAATTAAGGCGTTCAAAAGCTTAGGCATCTTGTCTGGCGGAAAAGCGATATCCAAAACAGTATCAATTTGTTGAAGAAGTTTTCCTTCTTTTTTTTCTTCAATACCAGAATCGCCAGGAACACAACTAATTGGATTTTTAGTATCCATGTTTTATTTCTTTTTTATATTCTAAAAATACCATTATTGGTTCATTCTTCATTGAATCATATAGATGATCTAGTCATAATGGAATTTCTATTCTATTTACTGAATCACATGAAATTTTTCTCAACTCCTTATATATACAAGATAAGTCGATTCCTTTTTGTTCCTAATCGGAATATATTTCCCATTCGGATTCTTCTTCGAAGTCTTGTTCCAAATCGGAATCGTCTGTTTCCCACCAGTCGAATCCTTCTTCTACGCCTAAGCATTCTTCCAAATCCATTTTGTCTTCTATTTCTTTGAGGTAGGCTTTTACCTTGTTGAAGGCCATTCTTTCTTTTTGGAAGTCGGATTTTTCCAAGAACAAGAACAAGTTTATTTTTTCTTCGAGTAAGGAAATTAGATTCTCAACTTCGTCGAATAAGTTGCTTTGTTCGCCCGAAAGGGGTGGTTTCATAAATAGAACGATCAGGAATCGCATTATTCGTCTGCTAAGTCGATCCCTTCCTCTATTGTCTGGATTCTCAAACATCCTTCTTAATATGGCCTCCTCGGGATCCCACCCTTCCTCTATTGTCTGGATTCTCAAACATCCTTCTTAATATGGCCTCCTCGGGATCCCACCCCTCGGGATTATCCCAATTATCTAAATTCACGGAGATTCTTGTATCCCTCGATTTCATACGTTTTTTGTAACCTAATAAAAAAGAAAAACGAAGGAAGGGAGCCATGGTAAAGAAATTACCAAGCGCGGTCTTATCAATGGCACTGAATTTGAATTTCGTCCCATAAGTATTAGGTAAATAAACTAATTTTTTGTTTTGCATAGAATAGGAAGGGTTCTTTTCGGGTTCACGAAAATTTTCAAAGAGTGTAAATACTTACTAACATGAAACGAATAATTGAAAGACATAATACTAAGCCGTAACATGAGAAATCAGACCGCATTAAAAAAGAAAAGATAAAGTGGCAGGCCTAGAAAAAGAAATGGATTCAGCAGAATATTGTAATGAATATTCTGACTTACTTGACCCGACTTATAGCTTTTTTGTTCGCATATAAAGCGGATTCGAAATTCTCTTTCATTCCACCTGTACCCGGGCGCTTCCTATTCGCCCGGAGACTGTCTGTAATTGATGCCTTTGCAAAACTAAAAGTTGCATCATGGTTTTCCCTCTGTTTTTAACTAAAAGTTGCATACATCTGTTTTTAACTATAATATTCATTAAAATTTGCATAACCTTTTCCTCCTATTGTGGTTTTTTTTTTATTAAAATATTATAACTTTTTTATATACTGATTGTCAAGTATATGATAAATCATATATCTTATTATAATTGATTCTATTTCTTTTTTTATAAGAAAAAGAATCTAAACTTTTTATATAGGAATTCTCAAGTATATGATCGATCATATATCTTATTATAATTGATTCTTAAATAATATGGATTCGAATCTAATCGCCCTATAGAAATATTAATATACAGATTTCATTTCAATTGGAATTTGGTTATTCACCATGTACGAGGATCTCTACTAAGCATCCATGGCTGAATGGTTAAAGCGCCCAACTCATAATTGGAGAGTTCGTAGGTTCAATTCCTACTGGATGCATGCTAATGGGAGCCTCTACTACGTCTATAGAAATATCTGATTCTCTATCTTATTGTATATATATAGATTAATATTGTAATGGAATGAATATTCTGACTTATAGCTTTCTTGTTCGTCTCCTAAGTATAAGATAGAGATATATTTCTTTATTTCGAATTTCTTTATATACGATTTTCATTTCTTTATATACGATAGGTCCCGTTTGGTTTGGTTCTCTTTGGGATGAGAAATGGCCTACTTAACTCAGTGGTTAGAGTATTGCTTTCATACGGCGGGAGTCATTGGTTCAAATCCAATAGTAGGTAGAGTATTGCTTTCATACGGCGGGAGTCATTGGTTCAAATCCAATAGTAGGTAGAACTTATTAGATACCATTGACTCTGGTATCTAATAAGTTTTTCTACTCGCCTTCTTTTTTTATTGAGTTTTTTATTTTTTTTTTTTTTTTTTCGTTCCATTAAAATCGCAATCGACTACGAAATTTAAATTTCGTAGTCGATTCCTTTTTGTTCCTAATCGGAATATATTTCCCATTCGGATTCTTCTTCGAAGTCTTGTTCCAAATCGGAATCGTCTGTTTCCCACCAGTCGAATCCTTCTTCTACGCCTAAGCATTCTTCCAAATCCATTTTGTCTTCTATTTCTTTGAGGTAGGCTTTTACCTTGTTGAAGGCCATTCTTTCTTTTTGGAAGTCGGATTTTTCCAAGAACAAGAACAAGTTTATTTTTTCTTCGAGTAAGGAAATTAGATTCTCAACTTCGTCGAATAAGTTGCTTTGTTCGCCCGAAAGGGGTGGTTTCATAAATAGAACGATCAGGAATCGCATTATTCGTCTGCTAAGTCGATCCCTTCCTCTATTGTCTGGATTCTCAAACATCCTTCTTAATATGGCCTCCTCGGGATCCCACCCCTCGGGATTATCCCAATTATCTAAATTCACGGAGATTCTTGTATCCCTCGAATCCCACCCCTCGGGATTATCCCAATTATCTAAATTCACGGAGATTCTTGTATCCCTCGATTTCATACGTTTTTTGTAACCTAATAAAAAAGAAAAACGAAGGAAGGGAGCCATGGTAAAGAAATTACCAAGCGCGGTCTTATCAATGGCACTGAATTTGAATTTCGTCCCATAAGTATTAGGTAAATAAAATAAACTAATTTATTGTTTTGCATAGAATAGGAAGGTCTCTTTTCGGTTTCACGAAAATAAAAATAAAAAAAAAAAATTTTAAATATTTACTAACATGAAACGATATAGTTGAAAGACATAATACTAAGCCGTAACATGAGAAATCAGACCGCATTAAAAAAGAAAAGATAAAGTGGCAGGCCTAGAAAAAGAAATGGATTCAGCAGAATATTGTAATGAATATTCTGACTTACTTGACCCGACTTATAGCTTTTTTGTTCGCCGCATATAAAGCGGATTCGAAATTCTCTTTCATTCCACCTGTACCCAGGCGCTTCCTATTCGCCCGGAGATTGTCTGTCTTTAACAATGAAGAAAATAGTGTACGGTTCCATAGATCTTGATGAAATCAAAATATTCCAAAACTTCCCAATCTTCTGATTGTAGAAGTCTCTTCCACTTCGAACTGTGAGTATCTTTTATGATGATTAGAAGATCCTCGATAGTATAGATCTTTTCTTCCATGAGGAAACTAGTTATTGGGGTAGATAACCTCAATTCTGAAATAAAGAAAAAAGCCGGGTCTTTTCTTTTTCTAGAGATATAGACTATCAACCTATACCACCACGGTTTCACTTTCAGTTTCTCAAAGTTACAATAGAATAAGGCCGTTAAAGCCCACGAATTATTAACAAATTGGTCTATTTTTCTGACAATTTCCTCTTTATCTTTCTCCTCCAAACCTTCTATTTCTAGGAGGTCCTCGCGAGTGTAGATTCCCATTATGATTAATTGATTAAGAAAAAAAAGCCTTTAAAAAAAAAAAAAAAAAAAAAAAAAAAAAAAAAAAAAAAAAAAAAAAAAAAAAAAAAAAAAAAAAAAAAAAAAAAAAAAAAAAAAAAAAAAAAAAAAAAAAAAAAAAAAAAAAAAAAAAAAAAAAAAAAAAAAAAAAAAAAAAAAAAAAAAAAAAAAAAAAAAAAAAAAAAAAAAAAAAAAAAAAAAAAAAAAAAAAAAAAAAAAAAAAAAAAAAAAAAAAAAAAAAAAAAAAAAAAAAAAAAAAAAATTTTTTTTATTAAAATATTATAACTTTTTTATATACTGATTGTCAAGTATATGATAAATCATATATCTTATTATAATTGATTCTATTTCTTTTTTTATAAAAAAAAGAATCTAAACTTTTTATATAGGAATTCTCAAGTATATGATCGATGCTATATCTTATTATAATTGATTCTTAAATAATATATACTGATTGTCAAGTATATGATAAATCATATATCTTATTATAATTGATTCTATTTCTTTTTTTATAAAAAAAAGAATCTAAACTTTTTATATAGGAATTCTCAAGTATATGATCGATAATATATCTTATTATAATTGATTCTTAAATAATATGGATTCGAATCTAATCGCCCTATAGAAATATTAATATACAGATTTCATTTCAATTGGAATTTGGTTATTCACCATGTACGAGGATCTCTACTAAGCATCCATGGCTGAATGGTTAAAGCGCCCAACTCATAATTGGAGAGTTCGTAGGTTCAATTCCTACTGGATGCATGCTAATGGGACCCTCTACTACGTCTATAGAAATATCTGATTCTCTATCTTATTGTATATATATAGATTAATATTGTAATGGAATGAATATTCTGACTTATAGCTTCCTTGTTCGTCTCCTAAGTATAAGATAGAGATATATTTCTTTATTTCGAATTTCTTTATTAAAGATATTTTCATTTCTTTATATACGATAGGTCCCGAGAATATTGTAATGAATATTATGACTTACTTGACCCGACTTATAGCTTTTTTGTTCGCATATAAAGCGGATTCGAAATTCTCTTTCATTCCACCTGTACCCGGGCGCTTCCTATTCGCCCGGAGAATGTCTGTCTTTAACAATGAAGAAAATTGTGTACGGTTGTATAGATCTCGATTAAATCTATATATGCCAACTCTTCTGATTGTACAAATCTCCTCCACTTCGAACTGTGAGTATCCTTTATAATGATTAGAAGATCCTCGATGGTATAGATCTCTTCTTCCATGAGGAAACTAGTTATTCGGGTAGATAACCTCAATTCTGAAATAAAGAAAAAAGCCGGGTCTTTTCTTTTTCTAGAGATATAGACTATCAATCTACACCACCATGGTTTCACTTTCAGTTTCTCAAAGTTACAATAGAATAAGGCCGTTAAAGCCCACGAATTATTAACAAATTGGTCTATTTTTCTGACAATTTCCTCTTTATCTTTCTCCTCCAAACCTTCTATTTCTAGGAGGTCCTCGCGAGTGTAGATTCTCATTAGAATTAATTGATTAAGAGAAATTAGTCTTTTTTCATCAAAAAGTACATCAACTACTCTTTTAGATAAGCCGAATTTGCGGACAGGCATATATCGTGGATCCACTTTTTCGAACAAAATAAGACGGCAAACTTTTTTCTTTATTGCAACCCACTTTATATGGAAAAAACAGAAACAAGCCACAAGAGTCAAAATGTGCGAGACCCGATCCCGTAGGAAAACCAAATTTGGAGTCATATTTTCCTCCTATGAATATAGGATAAGATAGAAATATATCGATTCTATTTCTTTTATTAGAAAAA